ATTCGAAATTAAAGGAATGGTTAGTTATAGCCATTTTATTAGTTTTAGTTATGGCTATTAATTTAATTTAAAATTAATAATACTCAAATCTTCCTTTTCGTTTTTTTGTTATGTTATAATGTTTTTTTTTTGTTATGTTATAGAAGGCCTGCCCTAAGAATAACATGAAAGATAAAAGCGCAATCCAGATCATAATGAAACACTCCTCTGGTTTCATTCGGAAAGGTGAAAGCTAAGACGAAAAAAAAAAAAAGAATCGACCGTTCAAGTATTTTTAAAATTAACCCTAAAAAGGGTAGAAATAGGGGCATATATAAGTATAATAAATATATATTATACTATAATATATATGTTATGCGATCCATATTGAATTGATGATATAGAAATGATAGAATCATTTCTGATTGGACCAAATACGGGTCTCCGATAGAGATGAAAGAAAATATACAAGAAATCAAATAGTTGAAAAAACTTTTCAATATAGGAACCGGTATCTAATGAATTCAACCGGTCCGGCATAATAGAAATGAAAGAAAAGGGGGGGGGCGGCATCATGATGTGATCTTAATCACATCAAAAAAAAGAGGGGATATGGCGAAATTGGTAGACGCTACGGACTTAATTGGATTGAGCCTTGGTATGGAAACCTACCAAGTGAGAACTTTCAAATTCAGAGAAACCCTGGAATTAAAAATGGGCAATCCTGAGCCAAATCCTGTTTTATGAAAATAAACAAGGGTTTCATAAACCGAAAATAAAAAAGGATAGGTGCAGAGACTCAATGGAAGCTGTTCTAACAAATGGAGTTGGCTGCATTGTGTTAGTAAAGGAATCCTTCCATCGAAACTTCAGAAAGGATGAAGGATAAACCTATATACATACGTATAGTACTGAAATACTATCTCAAAATGATTAATGACGACCCAAATCTGTATTTTTTTATATTTATATGAAAAATGAAAGACTTGTTGTGAATCGATTAAAAATTGAAAAAAGAATCGAATATTCATTGATCAAACCATTCACTCCACCGTAGTCTGATAGATCTTTTTAATAATTGATTAATCGGACGAGAATAAAGATAGAGTCCCATTATACATGTTAATATCGACAACAATGAAATTTATAGTAAGAGGAAAATCCGTCGACTTTAGAAATCGTGAGGGTTCAAGTCCCTCTATCCCCAAAACGACCCGGTTGACTCCCTAATTATTTATTTTCATTTTATCATTTTGTTAGCGATTCAAATCAAAATTCGTTATATTTATCATTCATTCTCATTCTACTCTTTTCTTTCACAAATGGATCTGAGCGAAAATTTTTTTCTTATCACAAGACTTGTGTGTGATATATATGATACGCGTACAGTACAAATGATTTGAGCAAGGAATCCATTAAATTTGAATAATTAACAATACATATCATTACTTGTACTGTACTGAAACTTTGAAAATTTATTTTTGAAGATCCAAGAAATTCTATTAGATCCTGTATAATACTTTGTAATACTTTTTCGTTTTTCTAATTGACTAATTGACATAGACCCAAGTCCTATATTAAAATAAAATGAGGATGATGCGTCGTGAATGGTCGGGATAGCTCAGCTGGTAGAGCAGAGGACTGAAAATCCTCGTGTCACCAGTTCAAATCTGGTTCCTGGCACATGAGTAATTTGTATGAGTATATATTCTAAAAATTAATTGATATGGGTCGACATACATATTCATTAATAGTATAAATCATGATACATATTTATAAATGTCGGAGATATACCCCTTATATATATCATATGTATATAAAGTATACAAAAGAATTCTATTTTGTTTCCTCTTGTTTTTTTATTTGTCCATACTGTGTCTCCTTTTGTTCAAAAAAAACGTTAATACTTTATACATATTCGAAAGGCTAAATTAGTTAGTTGAAAGAGAAAAAGTATAGTCTAGAGGAGTTGAGGGATGGGAATAGCCAAAGTTCATTTCAGATACAGTACAAATAGAATATGATCCTCTTTCATTTCCTTCTATATTTTTTTCAGATTCTATTTCTTCATTTCCTCCTATGTTACTTTCTATAGCCCATCTAAGTGATGTGCGCGGTACATAGTTCATAATGCGGAACTCTTTTAGTTTCATCCTAGTGGCTCGGCTCATTCGAAAAAGTATCTTCAAAATTTGAGAATCTCAATGAATCCTCTAATTTTTTTTTAGTATTTATTTTATTTAGCCCACCTAATAACTAAAAAAAAAATAATATGTGAATCAAACTTCAATTACTATGTTTGATCTCGAAGAGAATGTACAAAAATTCTTTGAATATCTGGAGTTGTAGAAGTGAAGATTTGTTTCTGATTATTCAATGAGCATCTTGTATTTCATAAAAATTAGGGGCAATATAATCCTTACGTAAAGGCCATCCTATCCAACTTTCAGGCATTAAGATACGTTTCAGGCGTGGATGATTATCATAAAGGATTCCCAGCATATCATAGGATTCCCTTTCT